TTAATAATTAAATAAATAATCAACTTAATAAAGTAGTAATTACCACACTTTTAAAATTATTTTTTCGTGTAACTTGAAAATTATCATAAATTACAAGATAATATCTATTGTGGCCTGCTTGTAATACTCTCTCAGCAATTTACAAGGACAATAAATGACAATAAAGCTGTTAGGAAAAAAAATAGGCATGACTCAAATTTTTAATACAAAGGGAGATGCTTTTGCTGTAACAATACTAGAAATAGGACCATGTTTTGTAACTCAAGTAAACACTAAACATAAAAATGGCTATCAATCTATTCAAATTGGATATGAATCAATTAATGCAAAAAAATTAACAAAAGCACAAATAGGCCATTTAAAAAAAGCAAATTTACCACCTTTAAAATATTTACATGAATATAAATATAATAAGCAAGATATAGACAAATACCAAATAGGCAATCAAATTGAATTAAATGAATTTAAAGTAGGAAATTTAATAAATATTTCAGGAAAAAACATAGGCAAAGGTTTTAGTGGCTATCAAAAAAGACATCATTTTAGTAGAGGGCCAATGAGTCATGGTTCCAAAAATCATCGTCAACCAGGCTCAATTGGAGCTGGAACAACACCTGGTCGCGTATTTCCTGGAAAAAAAATGGCTGGAAGAATGGGTAATAAAAAAATAACTATCAAAAATTTACAAATCATTGATATTAATCAAGAAGATAATATCATTGTCGTTAAAGGTGCTGTACCAGGAAAAGCTGGAAATATTGTGTATATACAACAAAAATAATTTTATGAAAATCATACAACAAATTACATATCCTATAATTGATCAACTCAATAAAGAATATTTAAAATCAGCTAGTCTTTATTTACGAATTCATGAAAATAAAAATATAAGAATGTATATTATTCATCGTACAATTAAAGACCAATTGAATAACCAAAAATATTACAATGCCAACACAAAAACACGCAGTGAAATTCGTGGAGGAGGAAAAAAACCATGGAAGCAGAAAGGTACTGGTAGAGCTAGAGCTGGCTCTACAAGGTCACCACTATGGAGAGGTGGTGGAGTCATTTTTGGGCCTAAAACAAAACAATATAGTTCAAAAATTAATAAAAAAGAGAAAAAATTAGCCATTAAAATTTTATTATATAATAAATCTTCTCAGACAAAAGTGATCAATAATTTATTTACAAATATTGATAAACCCAATACTAAAACACTATTAAATACTTTAAAACAACTCGGATACTGTGTAAATAACAAAGAAAAAGTATTAATTATTGTACATAAGAAAACTCAACAAATTTATTTATCAATTCGCAATTTATCAAATATAGACATAATTGAAGCTCAAAATTTAAATAGCTTATCAATAATAAAAGCTGATAAAATTTTATTAACGAACGCAGCCTTAAATATAATTACTCAAATTTATAATGACAACAATATATAAAAGTTTAATAGAAATAATCAAATATCCAATTATTACTGATAAGACAACACAATATCTTGAAGATAATAAATATTGCTTTGCAGTAGATAATAAAGCAAATAAAACAAATATTAAAAAAGCTATTGAATCTATCTTTAATGTGAAAGTAGCTAAAATCAATACTTTAAAAATGCCTCCAAAAATAAAAAAGATTGGTCGCTTTGCAGGTAAAAAAACAAATTATAAAAAAGCTATCATTGAATTAAAAAATCAATACAGCATTAATTTATTCGAAGAAAACTAAAATAATAAGCAAAAATATGGCAATACGTTTATATAAAGCATATACAGCAGGAACGAGAAATCGTACTGTCTCAACATTTGATGAAATTACAACTAATAAACCTGAAAAATCATTATTAATACATAAGCATTCATCTCAAGGTCATAATAATAGAGGAATTATCACATCAAGACACAAAGGAGGAGGACATAAGAAAAGATATAGAATCATTGATTTTAAAAGGAATAAATGGCATGTGGAAGGTAAAGTAGCAAGTATTGAATATGACCCCTATCGAAATGCAAGAATTGCATTACTACATTATACAGATGGAGAAAAAAGATATATTCTACATCCTAGATCATTACAAATTGGTACTCAAGTAATCTCAGGCCCAAACGCTCCTATAGAAGTAGGTAATGCGCTACCTTTAGAGAATATACCATTAGGTACAGCTGTACATAATATTGAATTAAAGCCTAATAAAGGGGGACAAATTGTAAGAGCTGCTGGCACTTATGCCCAAATTGTAGCTAAAGAAGGTAATTTTATTACAATTAAGCTTCCTTCTAGTGAAGTAAGAATTATACATAAAAAATGTTACGCAACTATTGGCCAAGTTGGCAATATAAATGCAAATAATATTACAATAGGTAAAGCTGGAAGAAATAGATGGTTAGGAAAACGGCCAAGAGTGCGAGGTGTAGTAATGAATCCTATTGATCATCCGCATGGTGGAGGTGAAGGTAAGTCACCAATTGGTAAACCACATCCAGTTACTCCATGGGGTAAACCTGCATTAGGAAAAAAAACACGTAATAAAAAAAAATATAGTAATAAATATATTTTACGAAGACGTAAATAATATATCACAATTATCTAACCTAACTAATTATGTCAAGATCATTATATAAAGGTCCATATGTAGAAGCAAAGCTAATAAATAAAATTACTCAGTTAAATAATAAACAATCAAATGAAACAATTAAAACATGGTCAAGAGCATCAACAATCATTCCAGAAATGATTGGCTATACTATTGCAGTATACAATGGTAAACAACATTTTCCAGTATTTATATCTGATCAAATGGTAGGCCATAAACTAGGAGAATTTGTACCAACTCGTACATTTAGAAGTCATATTAAAAGTGATCGTAAAACAAGAAAATAAAAAGAAATGCAAAAAGCAAAATCATCTGGCAAATATTTAAGAATATCTTCTCAGAAAGCTCGTAGAGTATTAGAACAAATAAAAGGAAAAAAATACCAAGAGGCTATATTAATCTTGAAATTTATGCCTTATAGAGCATGCAAAACTATTATTAAAATATTGGAATCTGCTGCAAATAATTTAGTTAGTCAATATGATACAACAATTAATAAAAATGAATTAATTATAATAAATGCATTTGCAAATAATGGCCCTAAACTGAAAAGATTTCAACCAAGAGCACAAGGTAGAGCGTTTCCGATACATAAACCTACCTGTCATATTACTATTGAATTAAAAAATAAATAATTATTATTGCATACATGGGACAAAAAATACATCCTTTAGGATTTCGACTTGGTATTACTCAAAGCCATAGATCTTCTTGGTTTTCTCATATGAAAGATTATTCTAAATTATTACAAGAAGACTATCTAATTCGTTCATATATTAACAAAGAATTAAATAAAGCTAGCATTAGTTTAATTTATATTGAAAGAAAAGTTAATCAAATTGAAGTATATATTCACACTGCAAGACCTGGAATTGTATTAGGCCGTATGGGTACAGGGATAGATATTTTAAGAGCTGATATCCAAAAACGTATAAATACAACACAAAAAATCAGAATTAATGTTATAGAAGTTACAGAACCTGATACACAAAGTATTTTAATTGCGGAATTTATTGGACAACAACTAGAAAAACGTGTAGCATTCCGAAGAGCAGTCAGACAAGGTATTCAAAGAGCACAAAAAGCAAATATAAAAGGCATTAAAATACAAGTCTCTGGTAGATTAAATGGAGCTGAAATTGCAAGAAAAGAGTGGGTACGAGAAGGAAGAGTTCCTTTGCAAACTTTAAGAGCTGATATTGACTATTCATATACAACTGCACATACGATATACGGTGTTTTAGGTATTAAAGTATGGCTATTTAAAACAGAACATATTCCTACATTAAAAAACAGGCAACAGAATTTAGAATAATGAATAAAATCTAATAAGAAAAATTATGCTAAGTCCAAAAAAAACAAAATTTAGAAAACAACATCGTGGTAGAATGAAAGGAAATGCAAGTAAAGGAAATTTAATTGCATTTGGAGATTATGCTTTACAAACAACAGAACCTGTATGGCTTAGTTCAAGACAAATAGAAGCAACCAGAAGAACTATAACAAGATATGTTAAAAGAGGTGGCAAATTATGGATTAGAGTATTCCCTGATAAACCCGTAACAGCTAGACCAGCAGAAACAAGAATGGGATCTGGCAAAGGTGCACCTGAATACTGGGTTGCAGTAGTTAAACCGGGTCATATATTATTTGAAATATCAGGTGTACCAGAAATTACAGCTAAACAAGCGATGAAATTAGCCTCTTACAAGCTGCCCGTTAAAACAAAATTTATTAGTAGACATAAAGAAAATAATATAATGAAGGAAGCATGACAAAAATAGATGAATGGACTAATTTAAATATTGATGAAATAAACCAAAAGATTGCAAATATAAGAAAAGACATTATACTCATGCAAATAAATAAAAAAACTAAACAAACAGTAAAACAACATGAAATAAAACAAAATAAACATATATTAGCACAACTATTAACATTAAAAACATTTAAATTAAAATCATAATATGCCAACAAAAGAAAAGCTAGGAATAGTAATAAAAAATGCTATGAATAAAACTGTAACAGTTGCTGTTAAACAACAAACTTCACATAAAAAATACAAAAAGATTTTTATTAAAACTAATAAATTTTATGCACATGATGAATTGAATGAGTGTCAAATTGGTGATACAGTAAAAATTCAAGAAACAAGACCAATCAGTAAAAATAAAAGATGGAAAATAATAAATAAAATTACAAAATAATGATACAATCGCAAAGTTATTTAAATGTTGCTGATAACAGTGGAGCAAGAAAAATCATGTGTATTCAAGTATTAGGTAGTAGTAATCCAAAATATGCAACAATTGGAGATGTTATTATTGGCGTAGTTAAAGATGCTTCACCTAATATGTCTGTTAAAAGATCTGATATTGTAAGAGCTGTCATTGTTAGAACAAAAAAAACTATACGCAGACATGATGGAATGAATATTCGTTTTGATGATAATGCAGCAGTAGTTATTAACAAAGAAAATAATCCACGAGGAACAAGAGTATTTGGTCCTATTGCAAAAGAATTAAGAGACAAAAATTTTTCTAAAATTATTTCATTAGCACCAGAAGTAGTATAACTTAAACAATTAAATATAATGAAGATAAAAAAACAGGACACTGTTATAGTTATTACAGGAAAACACAAAGGAAAACAAGGTAAAGTCTTAAAAGTATTAACAAAAACAAATCAAGTAATCATTGAAAAAATTAACTTAAAAATAAAACATATAAAACCTAAAGGAGAAGGGAAACAAGGAGAAAGAAAGACAATCGAAGCACCAATACACATTTCAAATATTACTTTAGTTCAATCATAATATCTTCGTGAATACAATAAACTTTTATGGAAACATCATTATACCAACTATATAACAATAAAATAACAAAAGAATTACTTACACAATTTAACTATAATAATGTGCATGAAATTCCTAAAATTGTAAAAATTACACTCAATCGTGGATTAGGAGAAGCTGCACAAAATTCAAAAGCTTTAGAAAATAGTATACATGAATTAACATTAATTACTGGACAAAAACCAATCATCAATAAAGCAAAAAAGTCTATTGCAGGTTTTAAAATCAGAGAAAATATACCCATAGGCTTATCGGTAACCTTGAGAAGAGAAAAAATGTATAATTTTTTAAACAAATTAATTAACTTATCTTTACCAAGAATTCGTGATTTTCGTGGTATTAGTACCAAACACTTTGATGGCAGAGGAAATTATAATCTTGGTATAAAAGAACAAATTATTTTTCCAGAAATTGAATATGACAAAATTGACAAAATTAGAGGCATGGATATAGCAATAGTAACAACAGCAAAAACAGATGAAGAAAGTTGTGCTCTTTTAAAAGGATTTGGGATGCCATTCAATCAATAACCTTGAATTTATTCAAAATCTATCAAAGGAGTAAAGATCATGATCAACGATACAATAGCAGATATGTTAACAAGAATTAGAAATGCAAATTTAGCTAAACACCAAATCGTCCAAGTGCCAGCAACTAAAATGACTCGTTATATTTTACAAGTTTTACAAGAAGAAGGTTTTATTTATCAATTTGAAGAAATGGGAGAATACTTAAAATCATATTTAATCATATCATTAAAATACAAAGGTAAATACAAAAAACCTGTTATTACTGAATTAAAACGTATAAGTAAACCTGGCTTAAGAGTTTATGCTAATCATAAAGATTTACCTAAAGTTTTAGGAGGTATTGGAATAGCAATTATTTCTACTTCACAAGGAGTAATGACAGACAAGCACGCTAGACATAATGGTCTCGGCGGAGAAGTTTTATGCTATATTTGGTAAATAATCATTAAAAAATTAAATTATATATATGTCAAGAATTGGTAAAAAAATAATTATATTGCCTCCAGAAGTTAAAGTAAAAATAGAAAAATCAATTATTTCTATATCTGGACCTAAAGGTACATTACAATACAAAATACTACCTCAAATTGAAGTTCATTTAAAAAATGATAACACAGCTATCCAAATTAACAAATTAGAGAATACTAAAAAAGCACAAGCAATACATGGTCTATATAGAAGCATCATTAATAATATGGTTATAGGAGTTTCTCGAGGTTTTGAAAAAAAACTTATTATTAATGGCGTTGGCTACAGATCACAAAATGAAGGACAAGATTTAATACTAAATGTAGGTTATAGTCACCCCATTTACATTAAAACACCTGAGAATATTAATATTAAAGTAGAAAATAATACAAATATTACTGTATATGGCATCAATAAAGAAACTGTCGGAGAAATTGCAGCTAAAATTAGAGCAACAAGACCTCCCGAGCCATATAAAGGTAAAGGTATTAAATATGCCAATGAAATTATACGGAGAAAAGTTGGTAAAGCAGGTAAATAAAACAATTTAATATATAACAATATGATTAAAAAAAAAATAATAGGCACAGAAAATTATCCACGTTTATATATTTTTAAATCAAATAAACACTTATACGCACAATTGATAGATGATACAAAAAATCATATTATCGCAACAAGCTCAACTATATCTCCTGAAATTAAAAATAAGCACATGATATTTCGAACTTGTGAAACAGCAAAAATGGTAGGTAAACAAATAGCAATTAAATTAAAAGCAAAAGGTTTAAAACAATTAATTTTTGATCGTGGCACAAATGTATATCATGGCCAAGTTAAAGCTCTTGCAGATGCTGTAAGAGAAGAAGGTATTTATCTTTAAACAACTTATAAATATATGATCACAAAAAAAAAGAATACAAAAAATAAAGACGACAACCAATGGGAAGAGAGAGTTGTACAAGTTAAACGTGTTACTAAGGTTGTTAAAGGAGGCAAAAAACTTAGCTTTCGTGCAGTACTAGTCATAGGAAATACTAAAGGACAAATTGGAGTAGGAGTCGGTAAAGCTAGTGACGTAATTGGAGCTGTTAAAAAAGGTATTAGTGATGCTAAAAAACATATTATAAATATACCTGTAACTAAATATAATTCAATACCACATCCGATTCAAGGAATTGCAGGAGCAGCAAAAATTATACTTAGACCTTCTGCCACTGGCTCTGGTGTAATTGCAGGTGGTTCCACACGTACTGTATTAGAACTAGCAGGAATCAAAAATATTCTTGCCAAACAACTAGGCTCAAATAATAAACTTAATAATGCACGTGCTACTTTAAATGCCTTATCTAATCTAAGAACTTTAGAACAAACAGCAAATGATAGAGACATTAATATAGAAAGACTATATAATATATAATTATAAGATCATGAAAACAAACAATGCACTACTTAATAAAATTAGTATTACATTAGGAATTTTAGTTTTAGCAAGAATTGGAATTTTTATACCTGTAATTGGCATAGATCATGAATCATTAAATAATACAATTCAACAAAATGGATTAATCAATTTTTTAAATATATTTTCTGGAGGTGGTTTTTCTACTATTGGAATTTTTGCACTAGGCATTGTTCCATATATTAATTCATCAATTATTATGCAACTAATTATTAAAATTATTCCTGATTTAGAAAATTTACAAAAAAATGAAGGAGAAATCGGTCGACAAAAAATAAATCAAATAACTAGATATTTAACATTAATATGGGGCTTAATTCAAAGTACATCAATTGCAATTTGGATTAAACCATATGTCTTTAATTGGAATAATATATTTATTTTAGACTGTATTATTGCATTAACAACCGGCTCTATTATTACTATGTGGTTCTCAGAAATCATTAGCGAATATGGAATTGGAAATGGAGCATCACTACTTATTTTTCAAAATATTGTTTCTAGTATACCCAAAAATTTCCAAGATTATATAAAAAATTTTAATAATGAATATTTAATTATATATATTTGCTGTATTAGTATTTTTTGTGTCAGTATTCTAATAATAAATATACTGATTCAAGAAGGTAAAAGAAAAATTACAATACTCTCTACTAAACAATTAAGTACAATACAACAAATTCGTTCACAAAGCTATATACCTTTAAAATTAAATCAAGGTGGAGTTATGCCTATTGTGTTTGCGTCTGCAGCTATTACACTTCCAACATATTTATATAATATTCTGAATAATACTCAGCTTGCAAATATTCTTTATTTATTTGCACAAGATCAAATACTATATCTCCCCTTATACTTAGCATTAATTATAGTGTTCAATTATCTATATACATCAATTATATTAAATCCAGAAGATATTTCTACTAATTTAAAAAAAATGGGCGTAAGCATACCAAATATTAGGCCCGGATCAGAAACCGTGAATTATCTAAAAAGAATTATTTCACGCTTAACATTTGTAGGATCTTTATTTTTATTTAGTATAGCTTTATTACCAACATTAATTTATTATATATTTAAATTAAACACTTTAAAAGGCCTTGGAGCTACATCATTACTAATTTTAGTCGGTGTAGCTATTGATACAGCAAAACAAATACAAACATATATTATCTCACAACAATATGATAATATGATGTAATATTATTAATTAGACTTATTTGTAAATAAAAACTAAATGAAAGTACGTCCATCTGTAAAAAAAATGTGTGATAAATGTCGTATTATACGTCGACATAGAAGAATTATGGTCATTTGTGAAAATCCAAAACATAAACAAAGACAAGGTTAAATTTTCAATTAAACTAAGGTAGTATTAATTATGGCAAGAATTGCGGGTGTAGACTTACCTAAAAATAAGAGGGTAGAAACTGCATTAACTTATATTTATGGAATAGGAGTATCAAGGTCTAATGAAATTTTAAATAAAATCAAGTTAGATTGCAACATATTAGTAAAAGAATTAACAGATCAACAAATCATATCTATAAGAGATATATTAAATAATGAATATCAAATTGAAGGAGACTTAAAAAGATTAGAAACCATGAATATTAAAAGACTTATGGACATAGGAACATACAAAGGTCGTAGGCATAGAATAGGACTACCATTAAGAGGACAAAGAACACGTACTAATGCAAGAACTAGGCGAGGTACTAAAAAAACAATTGCAGGCAAGAAAAAAGCTCCAAGAAAATAAAAAATTTATTTACTAATTGAATCAAATATGGCAAAACAAATAAAAAAAACGCAACATAAACAAAGAAAAAATATAATTGCAGGCATTACTCATATACAATCAACTTTTAATAATACTATTATTACAATAACAGACTTACAAGGAGAAACAATTGCATGGTCATCTGCAGGAGCCAGCGGTTTTAAAGGAGCAAAAAAAAGTACACCATTTGCTGCTCAAACAGCTGCTGAAAAAGCAGCTAAACAAGCTATTGACCAAGGAATGAAGCAAACAGAAGTAATGGTTAACGGACCAGGAGCAGGACGTGAAACTGCAATTAGAACATTACAAGCTACAGGTATTAATATAACTTTAATCAAAGATATTACACCTGTACCACATAATGGATGTCGTCCACCTAAAAAAAGAAGAATTTAACCTTTATATTAAATTATTACATAATTCAATTACAAGATTTTATACAGATATTATTAGGAAATAAATTATGACTCATTTTCATATAGAATGTATAGAGTCAAAACGAGATAATCATAGAGAACACTATGGACATTTTCTCTTAGAACCTTTGCAAAAAGGTCAAGGAGCTACTGTTGGCAACTCTTTACGAAGAACAATATTATCTGATTTAGAAGGAGCTGCTATTGTTGCTGTTAGAATAGCTGGAATTAATCATGAATTTTCAACAATTACAGGCGTTAGAGAAGATGTTTTAGAAATATTATTAAATCTGAAAACTGTAGTTATAAAAAGTCATACACAAGAAACACAAGTAGGAAGAGTTAGAATACAAGGACCTGCAATTATAACAACAGGTTTATTTGAATTACCACCTGAGGTAGAAATTATAGATCCTAAACAATATATTGCAACTGTATGTAATAACACAATATTTGAAATGGAATTTAGAATAGAAAAAGGCTATGGATACAAACTAATAGATAAAGGAATTGATAATAAATCTATTGATTTTATTCAAATGGATGCTGTATTTATGCCAACAACTAAATTTAACTATCATGTAAAAGAACAAAGAATTGATACAAATAATATACAAGAAAAATTATTTTTAGAAATTTGGACTAATGGCAGCATTTCGCCTCAAGAAGCTCTTAGTCAAGGAGCAAATATACTAACAAAATTATTTCATCCATTAACAAATATTAATTTTCAAACAAAAGAAAACAATAGTAATAATGTAGACAACCAAATTCATCAAATATTAATTGAAGAATTACAATTATCAGTTAGAGCATATAACTGTCTAAAAAGAGCCCAAATTAATTCTATTTCTGACTTATTAGATTATTCACAAGAAGAATTATTAGAAATTAAGAATTTTGGGCAAAAATCAGCTGAAGAAGTCATTGACGCGTTAAAAGATAAACTAGGTATTTATCTACCAAAAGAAAAAGAAAAAGACTAAATAACAAAATAAAACATGAATCATAACCAAACATATCTTCAACAAACACAAATAAAAGACTCTTGGTATATTATTGATGCTAAAGAAAAAAAATTAGGCCGTCTTAGCACACAAATTGCAAGTATTTTAAGAGGAAAAAATGAAAATAGTTATAGTACAAATATCAACCAGAAAAATTATATTATATTAATTAACTCAAAATACATTATCGTAACAGGAAAAAAAAGTAGCCAGAAATTATATAAAAGACATTCAGGCAAACCTGGAAGTATGAAAATTGAAACATTCAATGAATTACAACAAAGAATTCCTAATCGAATTATTGAAAAAGCCATCAAAGGAATGTTACCTAAAGGACGATTAGGGAGAAAATTATTCAATCAAATTAAAATATATGAAGAAGAACAACATCAACATAATGCACAACAACCACAAGCAATCATACTATAAACACATTTTATTTATCATATAAAGTATACAATGACAATCTTATCTAATAAAAATAATATTACATATTGTGGAACAGGAAGACGTAAAACATCAGTTGCACAAGTAAAACTAGTCCCTGGATCAGGTAAACTAATTATTAATGGACTACCAGGAGAATCTTATTTACAATTTAGTCCTAATTATTTACGTATTTCTTGTTTACCTTTAAATATTCTAGGACTGAGTCAAGAGTATGATATTTATGTTAAAGCAGAAGGTGGAGGATTAACTGGACAAGCTGATGCTATTCGATTAGGACTAGCCAGAGCATTATGTACAATTAACCCCGAAAATAGAGTGATATTAAAAGCAGAAGGTTTATTAACACGAGATGCAAGAGTTAAAGAACGTAAAAAATATGGCTTACGAAAAGCCAGAAAAGCACCGCAATATTCAAAACGTTAATATTATATTTGAAATTAATTAATCAATATGGCAAAAAAAAATATTCATCCTAAATGGTATAAAGATTCAAAAGTTTACTGTGATGGTAAACATATCATGACTATAAGCTCAACTAAAGAAGAACTACATGTAGATATTTGGTCTGGAAATCACCCTTTTTTTACTGGCTCACAAAGAATAATTGACACAGAAGGAAGAGTAGAAAAGTTTAAAAAGAAATACAATTTTCAAAACAAAAAATAAAAGGTTTGACAGTATATCATACAAGATTTATAATATAGAGAATATTCAAATCAATATGAATATTAAAATATATACTAATGCCAACTATTCAACAATTAGTCAGATTCGAAAGAAAAAAATACGATAAAAAAACTAAATCTCCAGCTTTAAAAGCATGTCCACAAAGAAGAGGTGTATGTACTAGAGTCTATACAACAACACCAAAGAAACCTAATTCTGCATTAAGAAAAGTAGCAAGAGTAAGACTTACATCTGGCTTTGAAGTAACAGCTTATATACCAGGGATTGGTCATAATATTCAAGAACATTCTGTAGTATTAATTAGGGGAGGACGTGTAAAAGATCTACCTGGTGTAAGATATCATATTATTAGAGGTACATTAGATTCAGCAGGAGTAAAAGATAGACAAAAAAGTCGATCAAAATATGGTACTAAAAAAACAAAAACATAAACAATTTTAATATATGTCTCGTCGTAATATAGCAAAAAAAAGAATTATACCAACAGATCCAATTTATAATAGTAAGCTAATTAATATGTTAACAGTAAGAATACTTAAACATGGCAAAAAAAATTTAGCACAAAAGATTATATATCAAGCTTTAGAGATTGTTAAAACAAAAACTAATAATGACCCAATGCAAACCCTTGAAAAAGCTATTCGAAATGCAACTCCTCTTGTTGAAGTTAAAGCAAGAAGAATTGGAGGCTCAACTTATCAAGTACCTATTGAGGTAAGAGCATATAGGGGAACAAATCTTGCACTTAGATGGATCACTAAATTTGCTATTCTAAGATCAGGAAAAAATATGCCAATAAAGCTAGCAAATGAAATTATTGATGCATCTAATGAATTAGGCAGTACAATTAGAAAACGAGATGAAACTCATAGAATGGCTGAGGCAAATAAAGCATTTGCACATTATCGATATTAAGATTTTATATTTGCAATTGAACTACATAAAGTAAGGAATAATATAGTATGTCACGTGAAAAATTTGAAAGAACAAAACCACATGTAAATATTGGAACTATAGGACATGTTGATCACGGCAAAACAACATTAACTGCAGCTATATCTGCAACATTAGCTGCAAGTAATTCAACAGAGGCTAAGAAATTTGATGAAATTGATGCCGCACCTGAAGAAAAAGCAAGAGGAATAACAATTAATACTGCACACATAGAATACGAAACAAATGAAAGACATTATGCACATGTAGATTGTCCTGGACATGCTGATTACGTCAAAAATATGATTACTGGTGCAGCACAGATGGATGGAGCGATTTTAGTAGTATCTACAGTAGATGGCCCAATGCCTCAAACACGAGAACATATTTTATTAGCTAAACAAGTAGGTGTACCAAATATTGTTGTTTTCTTAAACAAAGAAGATCAATTAGAGGATGAAGAGCTAAAAGAACTAGTTGAATTAGAAGTTAGAGAATTATTAGACGCTTACGACTTTCCTGGAGACGAGATTCCTTTTGTTGCAGGATCAGCTCTGAAGGCATTACAAAAAGTTACAGAAAACGGATCGATACAAAGAGGAGAAGACACATGGGTCGATAAAATTTATTTACTAATGGATGAAGTTGATAAATATATTCCGACACCTCAAAGAGATATAGAAAAGACTTTTTTAATGGCCGTAGAAGATGTTTTTTCAATTACTGGTAGAGGAACTGTGGCAACAGGTCGAATTGAAAGAGGAATTGTAAAAATCGGAGATACAATAGAAATTGTTGGCTTAGAAGAAACAAAAACAACAACAATTACAGGTTTAGAAATGTTTCAAAAAACTTTAGATGAAGGTATAGCAGGCGACAATATCGGCATTTTATTAAGGGGTGTACAAAAACAAGATATTCAACGAGGCATGGTTTTAGCAGAACCTGGAACAATTACACCACATACAGAATTCGAAGCAGAAGTCTATATATTAACTAAAGAAGAAGGCGGCCGCCATACTCCATTTTTTCCTGGATACAGACCTCAATTTTACGTAAGAACAACAGACGTAACAGGAACAATTCACAAATTTACTGCAGATGATGGATCTCAAGCAGAAATGGTTATGCCAGGAGATAGAATTAAAATGAATGCAGAGTTAATTAATCCCATTGCCATTGAACAAGGAATGAGATTTGCAATTAGAGAAGGAGGCCGAACAGTAGGCGCAGGAGTTGTTTCAAAAATTATTAAGTAAGAATAAAATAATAAAAAATAATGTTAGTCGACCAAAAAAATAAAATAAGAATTAAACTTAAAACTTATGATCAAAAACTATTGGAAGTTTGCTGTAATAAAATAATTGATACAGCAAATAGAACAAATACAAAAGTTGTTGGACCAATTACACTACCAAAAAAACGTAAAATTTATTGTGTTTTAAGATCTCCCCATGTTGATAAAGATTCAAGAGAACACTTTGAAATACGAACTTATTCAAGAATTATAGACATAAAAGACCCATCCTCACAAACAATTGATTTATTAATGAAGTTAAATATACCCGCAGGTGTAGATATAGAAGTAAAAATATAAAAAATGTATGTTCCTTGATAAAAAAATTTAGGTTAAAATTAAGGAACATACATTTTTATAATTTAATATAGAGATTCTTCTTGATTAGTTAAGATTGTACAATCACTTGTAGGTATAGCAACACATGTTAAAACATAACCTTCACTTATTTGATCGTCATCTAAAAATGATTGATCTTCTTGATTAACTGTACCAGCTTCTAATTTACCTAAACAAGTAGAACAAGCACCAGCACGACAAGAATAAGGTAGATCTACACCGTTGTCTTCAGCCATTTCTACTATATTACTGTCGCTATCACAATCTAGAGTAATATTTGTAAGCTCTTCATCTACTGTCAATATTAAAGTAACTTTATAAGTTGACATCACTGTATTCCTTATACAAATAATAAAAAAATATTTAATAATGTGCAAATAATTCTAAATATGCACTTCAAGACTATTAAAACATAAATTGTACTAAGAATTATTGAAATAACCGATTCATTTGATTATTGGATGCATATTTGAAGAATATTTATATTTGAGTTCTAATAAAAAACTTATATATAAATTTATTTCTATAATATATAACATTTCATAATATAATAAAATATACATTTAATGATTAAGCAAATGAAATAATTTTATATGAAACCTAATACCAATATTATCCAAAAGAATTCTAGTTTCTACATAATTCAAGAAATTAATATATTAACCTTAAGATTATATAAACAAATTTTCAGAAGACCTTCAACATTTATAGCAAGTATAATTCAACCATTAATTTGGCTTGTACTATTTGGATCTTTATTTCAAAATATTCCAATAAATTTATTTACTGCAAACATGAAATATGAAAACTTTTTAATACCTGGAATTATTGTATTCACTAGTTTTAATGGATCTATTTATGCAGGGTTACCTTTAATTTTTGACCGTGAATTTGGCTTTTTAAATCGATTAGTAACATCACCTATGTTATTTAAAGACTCTTTACTGATAGCATCTCTAATATATATTACTAGTACAACTATTATACAAACATTTGCAATCATTTTTTTCAATCTTTATATATCAAAAAATATTCCTTATATTAAAAATATCAATATAATTCTACTTATTATTATATTAATCACAATTAGTATTGCAAGTATTAGTATCAGCTTTGCATTTCTTTTACCTGGTCATATAGAATTTTTAGCTATATTATTATTAATGAACCTGCCAATATTATTTTCTAGCACTGCACTTGCTCCGCTATCTTTTATGCCTTATTGGCTACAAATTATTGCATGCTTAAATCCACTAACATATGCTATTGAAATATTAAGATACATTCATATTACAGAAATAATTAACTACAAATATCAACTAATTAGAACAGTGTGGTTTAATTATAATATTAATAACTGCTTAATTATTATTTTATTTATAACAATAACTAATTTTGTTATTGCAAAATCCATTATTCAATATAAATATGAATAAAATATTATTTAATACTAAGAAAAATGTTATAATGATAAGAAATAAAAAAGTAAGAAAAGCACAAGATTTATTTTTTGCTATGGGAGGACAGTAGTTCTATGGGACTACCTTGGTATCGTGTACATACAGTTGTTTTAAATGATCCGGGACGCCTAATTTCTGTACATTTAATGCATACAGCTCTAGTTGCAGGTTGGGCTGGATCAATGGCATTATATGAGCTAGCAGTATTTGATCCATCTGACCCTGTATTAAATCCAATGTGGAGACAGGGCATGTTTGTAATGCCTTTTATGGCACGCATTGGAATTACAGATTCATGGGGAGGTTGGAGTATTACAGGTGAAAGTGTATCTAATCCAGGATTATGGAGTTTTGAAGGAGTAGCTATCACACATATTGTTTTATCAGGCATGCTATTTTTAGCTTCTATTTGGCATTGGGTATATTGGGATTTAGAATTATTTAGAGATCCACGAACTGGTGAGCCTGCTTTAGACTTACCTAAAATTTTTGGTATCCACTTACTATTGTCTAGTTTATTATGTTTTGGATTTGGGGCCTTTCATGCAACAGGCTTATTTGGTCCAGGCATCTGGGTATCAGACGGATATGGAATTACAGGAAAAGTACAGCCCGTAGCTCCTGCATGGGGACCTGATGGGTTTAATCCTTTTAATCCTAGTGGAATTGCATCGCATCATATAGCAGCAGGTACAGTAGGCATTCTTGCTGGACTATTTCACTTAACTGTAAGACCACCACAAAGATTATATAGAGCATTAAGAATGGGAAATATTGAAACAGTATTATCAAGCAGTATTTCAGCTGTTTTTTTTAGTGCATTTGTTACTTGCGGTACAATGTGGTATGGTTCAGCAACAACACCTATAGAACTATTTGGACCAACTAGATATCAATGGGATAGCGGCTATTTTCAACAAGAGATAGAAAGAAGAGTAGAAAATGCTTTAAATGATGGAGCTAGTCCAGAAGAAGCTTGGTCTAAAATTCCAGATAAATTAGCATTCTATGATTATATTGGTAATAATCCTGCTAAAGGGGGATTATTTAGAGCAGGTCCAATGGATAAAGGAGATGGAATTGCTGAAGCATGGCTAGGACACCCAATATTTCAAGACCGTGACGGAAGAGAATTAACTGTACGAAGAATGCCTGCATTTTTCGAAACTTTTCCTGTAATCTTAGTAGACAAAGATGGTATTATTAGAGCAGATATTCCATTTAGAAGAGCTGAGTCTAAATATAGTATTGAACAAGTTGGGGTAACTGTCAGTTTTTATGGAGGCAAACTAAATGCTAAAGTATTTAATGATGCACCAAGCGTAAAAAAATATGCCAGAAAAGCACAACTAGGTGAAGTTTTTGAATTTGATAGAACAACATTAGAGTCTGATGGTGTATTTAGAAGTAGTCCAAGAGGATGGTTTACATTTGGACATGCGAATTTTGCACTAATATTTTTCTTTGGTCACTTGTGGCATGGTTCTAGAACTATATTTAGAGATGTATTTGCTGGTATTGGTGCTGAAGTAACAGAACAAGTTGAATTTGGAGCATTTCAAAAGCTGGGTGATAGAAGTAGTAAAAAACAGGGTGCAGTATAATTAAAATCTTTTCTATTATAAGATTATATTCAAACACACAAGGAGAATAAAATGGAAGCACTTGTTTATGTATTTTTATTAGTTGGAACATTAATGGTAATATTTTTTGCAATCTTTTTCCGAGAACCACCTAGAATTGTAAAATAAAATAGGATATTATCAATCAATTACCACTTTGATTAAAGTGGTAGATTAGTAACAATAAAAATACTATTCCAAAAACTAGAAGAAATAACTATTCTTCGTGTTCTTCAAAAGGATCACGTAATTGTTTAGATATTGGTCCAAAAGCAGTATAAACTGAGTACACTGTAATACCCAATAATAAGCTTGAAATAAAAATGCTAAGAACTGTTGCAGTTTCCATAAATTGATAAAAGACAAAATATAATTATTTATATCTATAATAACATTATAGAGATTTCACAATTACTAATCAAAAAAACTGGCAAAAATTATGGCGTTAAGAACAAGACTAGGAGAAATTTTAAGACCTTTAAACTCTGAATACGGGAAAGTAGCTCCAGGATGGGGAACAACACCAATTATGGCAGTGTTTATGTTATTATTTTTTTTATTTTTACTAATAATTCTACAAATCTATAACTCTTCACTCATTTTAGAAAATGTAGATGTAGATTGGGCAACATTAGGAAATTAAAGATTGAATCATAATGAAAATTTTATATTAACAATATTTAATTTTCATTATTTAATTCATTATTTTACAACAAGCACTTCATTTTCAGAAAAATTATTACTATTCACACCGCTATATGTTTGTTTAATGAAACGCACAAGGATAGGATATTTAATATCTTTATCAACTTTAACTACATTACCTATATCTCGATACCAGTATGATTCTTTCCTTAAAATTTTGACTGTGTCACCTTTCTTTACCATATTCTTATCTCTATATGTTTATTATATATTCACACTAATAAAATAAATTATACATAAATTGCTCATTATCATCTGATTAATGAACTTATATGAACACTACAAACAATAACTATTCCAAAATAAATATTAAACTAATTAACAAAGTATATCAAAAACTGATATTTACAAATATGTTGCCTAAAAAATCTGAAAAATGTTACATTCATGTAAAATACAAAGCAATCTATATAATATTTAGATGATATAAAAAATTGAATAAATAAATTAATTATGAAATTATCTTGGAAAAACTTTCTGCTATGGTCATTACCTATACTTGTAATAGTTTTTTTTGTATGGCAAGGATTTTTTGCACCAACTACAAATGAAGTCAACAATAATATTGCTAATTCAAGAATGACATATGGACGTTTTTTAGAATATTTAAATATGGGATGGGTAAAAAAAGTTGATATTTATGATAATGGACATACAGCAATTGTAGAAGCAATTGGTCCAGAACTAGGCAATCGTATACAAAAAATTCGAGTTGAACTACCGGCAAGTGCACCAGAATTAATCAGCAAGCTCAAAGAAAATCATGTCGATGTCAATGCACACCCAATTAAAAGTAGTAATTCCTTATGGAACTTGATTAGTAATTTATTATTTCCTTTATTATTAATTACTGGACTAGCATTACTATTCCGAAGATCTAATAATAGTGCTGGTGGACCAGGACAAACGATGTCTTTTGGAAAATCGAAAGCATTATTTCAAATGGAGGCAAAAACTGGTATTGTATTTGATGATGTAGCAGGAATTGATGAAGCTAAAGAAGAATTTGAAGAAATAGTGACATTTTTAAAAAAACCTGAACGCTTCACTGCAGTAGGCGCTAAAATACCTAAAGGCGTATTACTTGTTGGACCACCCGGTACTGGTAAAACATTACTTGCCAAAGCTATTGCTGGTGAAGCAAATGTTCCTTTTTTCAGTATTTCAGGATCTGAATTTGTTGAAATGTTTGTTGGGGTAGGCGCATCAAGAGTAAGAGATCTATTTAAAAAAGCAAAAGAAAATGCTCCATGTATTGTATTTATAGATGAAATTGATGCAGTAGGAAGACAAAGAGGTACTGGAGTTGGAGGAGGTAATGATGAAAGAGAACAAACATTAAATCAACTGTTAACTGAAATGGATGGATTTGAAGGCAATACAGGAATTATAGTAATTGCTGCAACTAATAGAGCTGATATATTAGATTCAGCACTATTAAGGCCAGGACGGTTTGATCGACAAGTATCTGTAGAAGTTCCTGATTTTAAAGGACGCTTAGATATTTTACATGTACATGCTAAAAATAAAAAAATTAATGAAAATGTATCATTATCAATCATTGCACGAAGAACACCAGGTTTTTCTGGTGCAGATTTAGCAAACTTACTAAATGAAGCAGCGATTTTAACTGCTAGAAAAAGAAAAAATGCCATCACATTAAATGAAATTGATGCAGCTATTGACAGAATAGTTGCAGGAATGGAAGGAACACCACTGATCGATAGTAAAAGTAAAAGATTAATTGCATATCATGAAATTGGACATGCAATTGTTGGTACTTTATTAAAAAACCATGACGCTGTACAAAAAGTTACATTAATTCCTAGAGGACAAGCAAGAGGCTTAACTTGGTTTAACCCATCAGAAGATCAAAGCTTAATATCAAGATCACAAATAACTGCAAGAATTATGGGAGCATTAGGCGGAAGAGCTGCTGAAGAAGTAGTATTTGGAGATACAGAAGTTACAACTGGTGCTAGTAACGATTTACAACAAGTAACATCAATGGCTAGACAAATGGTTACTAGGTTCGGCATGTCAAAGATTGGTCCTCTATCATTAGAAGAAGAAGACTCAAATCCATTTCTTGGGAGAGCAATGGGAGGATCTACTGCATATTCTGATGAAATAGCAATCAAAATAGATAGACAAATACAAGAAATTGTTGAAGAATGTCATCTTAAAACAATTGAAATTATAAAAGATAATAGAGTTGTTATTGATCGACTAGTTGATTTACTAATCGAAAAAGAAACTATTGATGGAGAAGAGTTTAGAAAAATTATTAATGAATATACGCCTATTCCAAATAAAACATAATACAAAATCTTAATAAGATAATAACGGGACTGACGGGATTCGAACCCGCAACTTCCGCCGTGACAGGGCGGTGCTCTAACCAATTGAACTACAGTCCCACCATATGAATATCTCATAAATAATTATACTTTGTCAAATCTATAATCTATTAATACACTATCGTCAAGTTGAAGGAGAGAAAGGGATTCGAACCCTCGGTATGTAATCTAACATACAACAGATTAGCAATCTATCGCTTTCAACCACTCAGCCACCTCTCCTTAAAATATAAATCATGGCTCAGGCGGGACTTGAACCTGCGACCTTGGGCTTATGAGTCCCCTGCTCTAACCAGCTGAGCTACTGAGCCTAAAAAATAAACAAAACAATTATAACATTAGACATAAAAATAAACAAATTATAAAACTATTTTTGAACCTATTCTTTCTGATGTTAATAACTCAAGTAATAACGAATGTTCAACTCTACCATCTATAATATGTGTAGAATCCACTTGATTCATTAGAGCAGTCACACAAGACTGAACCTTAGGAATCATACCTCCTGCAATAATGTTTTTTTTGCATAAATTATTCACATCATCTATATTAATTTCTTTTTGCAAAGAACTAGGATCTTCTACATCTAATAAAATACCTGGCGTATCAGTTAATAATATTAATTGATGAGCATTTAATGCTTGTGCAATATTGGCTGCAGCTATATCGGCATTAATATTATACGTTACTAAATCATAAGAAGAGGCTACACTGGCTATAACTGGAATGTATCCATTATTGAGTAATAAATTTAATAAATTTGTATTAACAGACTCTATATTGCCAACTAAATTACTTGAGTCATCAAACATATTTGAAGCCAATAACAACTTAGCATCTTTACCAGATAAACCAATACCTATATTATCGTACATATTAATTAAATTCACTAACTCTTTATTAATTTTTCCAGCTAAAACCATTTCAACAACTTCCATTGTCGGGCCATCAGTAACACGAATACCATTTTTAAACTTAGGCTGAATATGAAGACGTTGTAACCAATCATTAATTACTGGTCCTCCACCATGGACTATAATTAACTTAATACCAAAACTAGATAAAAAAAGAATATCTTTAATGACTTGCATTTTTAAATGATTGCTTTGCATTGCAGCGCCACCATATTTAATTACAATAATTTTATTACGTAATTTATAAATGAATGGTAAACAATTTTCTAAAAACCAATTAAAATTAAAAGTATTTATCATAAAAAAAATTAAATTATTATAAATAATAACATGAATAATTTCTGGAACAATATTTATAAGTTTCCTACATTTTTTATTTCTGTAGTTGCAGGATTCTTCTTAGTCAGCATTAGACCAATATTACAAGCGTTTAAAAATAAAAAATATATAATACCAATTATAATCATTTTTAATACAATAATATATATTACATACATAATACTTAAAAAGATGTTAGATATAAATTAAAAAATAATATAGTCTCAATTTAAACATATATAATATGCAATATTAACAAATAGATATATTTTTTATAAGGTTTTATATGTCTAATTTAAAAGAAGTTACTGGTGCCTATGCTTTAATAGACAGTTTAGTAAAGCATAATGTTTATCATATTTTTGGCTATCCTGGAGGGGCTATTTTGCCAGTATATGACGAAATTTATACTTGGGAAAAGAATAATAAAATTAAGCACATTTTATGTAGACATGAACAAGGAGCTGCGCATGCAGCAGATGGATATGCTCGTGCAACTGGTAAAGTTGGCGTATGTATCGCAACATCCGGTCCTGGTGCAACTAATTTAGTCTCAGGAATTGCAACTGCACAAATGGATTCTGTTCCAATTGTATTTATAACAGGCCAGGTAGCAAGACCATTTATTGGAACTGATGCGTTCCAAGAAGTGGATATTTTTGGTATTACTTTACCTATTGTAAAACATTCCTATGTAGTAAGAGATCCTAGAGATATGTCAAGAATTATTGCAGAAGCATTTTATATCGCAAGTTATGGGAGACCTGGACCAGTTTTAGTAGATATTCCTAAAGATGTGGGACTAGAAAAATTTTTTTACAAACCAATTGAATCAACTAGTATTCATTTAGCAGGCTGTCGACCACTTACTCCTCCTAAAATTAAACATTTTACTAAAATAATTCATTTACTTCAACAATCTAGTCAACCTTTATTATATATAGGTGGAGGTGCAATTACAGCAAAAGCACATAACAGTATTGAAAAATTTGCCCATAAATTTGAAATACCAATTACTACAACATTAATGGGTAAGGGAATAATTAATGAAAAACATCGATTATCACTAGGCATGCTTGGAATGCATGGAACTGCCTATGCTAATTTTGCAGTAAGTGAATGTGATTTATTAATTGCATTAGGATGTCGTTTTGATGATAGAGTAACAGGTAAGTTGGATGAATTTGCATGTAACGCAAAAGTTATTCATATTGATATTGATCCTGCAGAAGTAGGAAAGAATAGAATTCCACAAGTTGCTATTATTGGTGATATTAAAGAAGTATTAGATAAATTCCTCTATTATGTAGACAACGAATCTAACATAATCATAAATTCTGACCAGACAAGATCATGGCGAGAAAGAATTAAATTATGGAAAAAACAATACCCCTTATTAATACCTAAAAATATTGATATTTTATCACCTCAAGAAATAATTCATAACCTATCCGATTTACAGCCACAGGCATATTTTACAACTGATGTAGGACAACATCAAATGTGGTCAGCACAATTTTTAAACGTATTACCTAATCATTGGATGTCTAGTGCAGGTTTAGGAACAATGGGCTATGGATTACCTGCTGCGATAGGAGTTCAAATTGCACATCCTGATAAAACAGTAATTTGTATAAGCGGAGATGCAAGCTTCCAGATGAATTTACAAGAATTAGGCACAATAGCACAATATTCTCTGCCAATTAAAATAATCATAATTAACAACAAATGGCAAGGTATGGTAAGACAATGGCAACAAGCATTTTATGGCGAGAGATATTCACATTCTAATATGGAACATGGATCTCCAAACCTAATAGATTTAGCTAAGGCTTTTCAAATTAAAGGATTTACAATAAAATTTCGAAATGATATCAAAGACATACTAAATCAATCTTTTAAATTAAAAGAACCTATCATTATAGATTGTAAAGTAAAAGAAGAAGAAAATTGCTATCCAATGGTCGCACCTGGAAAAAGTAATTCCCAGATGATTGGAATTTCAAAACAAGCAAATAGAACAAAAACATCTGTATAAAAATATTTATTTACTGGGCCGAGTTGGATTTGAACCAACGTAGGCAAAGCCAGCGGATTTACAGTCCGCCCCCATTAACCACTCGGGCATCGACCCTTAACGAACACAACAAACTATAACAAAATAAATAAATTTTAGCAAGAAAAATAAAAAATAAGTAAAAACTTTACAAATATAAAAAAATAATGTAAAATGATTATGTCTTCACACAACAAACAAATTAATATACTAATACTAATCAATTAAATATATAATCAAATAATATAACTAAATAAATAGTTAATTAAACTTTTGTTTCAATCTAGTTGCTTTACCAGAACGATATCTAAGATAATATAATTTAGCTCTTCTAACTTTTGCTCTTTTTACAATTGTTATATCAATGATACGTGGAGAATGAATTAAATATACTCTTTCTACACCAATATTTTGTAATACTTTTCTAATTGTGATTGTTGTATTTAATTGAGACTTATTTTTGGAAATGATAACGCCATCAACTGTTTGTATTCTTTCTTTATTACCTTCTTGAATTATAGTCTGTATTTTTATATTATCTCCTATTTGTAAATTAGGTATATCCTTCTTCTTATATTTATCTTCAATTTTTTTTATTAAATTATTCATAACTATTTTTTTTATTTTTCTATTATTTTATGTAATATATACTAGAATCGTCAATATTTTATTTTATTTTTTTAATACATTTACTTTATTCATAAAATTGTGTTATTATATTTTATTATCAAAGGTAATCAAAAATTTACTGGTTCTAAAAATGTTTGAACGTTTTACAGAAAAAGCCATTAAAGTAATTATGCTTGCACAAGAAGAAGCTAGACGTCTAGGACATAATTTTGTTGGCACTGAACAAATTTTATTGGGTTTAATAGGTGAAGGTACTGGTATAGCTGCACAAGTACTAAAATCTATGAATGTTAATTTAAAAGATGCACGTATTGAAGTAGAAAAAATTATTGGAAGAGGTTCTGGTTTTGTGGCAGTTGAAATACCATTCACGCCCAGGGCAAAACGTGTTTTGGAGTTATCTTTAGAAGAAGCAAGGCAATTAGGTCATAATTATATTGGTACTGAACATTTATTAATGGGTTTAGTAAGAGAAGGTGAAGGAGTGGCTGCCCGTGTATTAGAAAATTTGGCAGTTAATGTTTCATCTATTCGTACAGAAGTTATTCAAATGTTGGGAGATAATGCAGAGGCTAATTCTAATGGTAATAATAACTCTCAAACAAGAAGTAAAACACCAACTTTAGAAGAATTCGGATCAAATTTAACAGAACTAGCAATTGAAAATGTTTTAGATCCAGTAGTAGGAAGACAAAAAGAAATAGAAAGAGTTATACAAATTTTAGGTCGTAGAACAAAAAATAATCCTGTGTTAATTGGTGAACCAGGTGTAGGTAAAACAGCTATTGCAGAAGGCTTAGCACAAAGAATTGCAAATCGAGATATTCCCGCTATTTTAGAAGATAAATTAGTTGTAACATTAGATGTTGGTTTATTAGTTGCTGGTACTAAATATCGTGGTGAATTTGAAGAACGTTTAAAACGAATTATGGACGAAATTAAAACAGCGAATAATGTCGTTTTAGTTATTGATGAAGTCCATACATTAATTGGTGCAGGTGCGGCAGAAGGTGCTATAGATGCTGCTAATTTATTAAAACCAGCATTAGCTAGAGGCGAATTACAATGTATTGGTGCTACCACATTAGAAGAGTATCGTAAGCATATAGAGAAAGACGCTGCTTTAGAAAGACGTTTTCAACCAGTATTAGTTGGTGAGCCTAGTGTTGAAGAAACAATTGAAATTTTATTTGGTTTACGTGATCGTTACGAAAAACATCATCAATTAAAAATGTCTGATGCAGCTTTAGCTGCTGCTGCTAAATACGCTAACCAATATATTTCAGATCGTTTTTTACCAGATAAAGCTATTGATCTAATTGATGAAGCTGGTTCTAGAGTAAGATTACTTAATTCTCAATTGCCTCCTGCAGCTCGTGAATTAGATAAAGAGCTTAGATCTGTACTAAAAACAAAAGATGAGGCAATCAGGGCTCAAAAATATGAAAAAGCAGAGCAATATAGAACTCGTGAAATGGAAATTAAAGCTCAAATAGCTGCGATTGCTCAAAGTAAAAAAAGTGAACCTAACTTGCAAATAGAAGATCCTATTGTTACTGAAGAAGATATTGCAGAAATTGTTGCCTTTTGGACAGGAATACCTGTAACTAAGTTGACTAAAAGTGAGTCTGAGAAATTAATGCATATGGAAGAAACACTCCACAGTCGTATTATTGGCCAAGATGAGGCTGTTGTAGCAGTTTCTCGAGCTATTAGGAGAGCTAGAGTGGGTCTAAAAAATCCTAATAGACCAATTGCTAGTTTTATTTTTTCTGGTCCAACTGGTGTAGGAAAGACTGAATTAACTAAAGCACTCGCATCTTACTTTTTTGGTGTCCAAGAAGCTATGGTTCGCTTGGATATGTCTGAATACATGGAAAGACATACTGTATCTAAATTAATAGGTTCTCCTCCTGGGTATGTTGGCTATAGTGAAGGTGGTTATCTTACAGAAGCAGTAAGAAAACGTCCTTATACAGTGATTTTATTTGATGAAATAGAAAAAGCACATCCTGATATATTTAATTTATTATTACAAATATTAGAAGATGGGCGTTTAACTGATGCAAAAGGTAGAACAATTGATTTTAAGAATACTTTATTAATAATGACTTCTAATATTGGTTCTAAGGTTATTGAAAAAGGTGGAGGTAGTCTTGGATTTGAATTAGCAGAATCACAAACTGATTCACAATATAATCGTATTAAATTACTTGTAAATGAAGAGTTAAAACAATATTTTCGTCCAGAGTTCTTGAATCGTTTAGATGAAATAATTGTGTTTAGACAATTAACAAAAGATGAAGTAAGAGAAATAGCTGAAATTATGTTGCAAGAGGTGTTTGATAGAATTAAGCAGCAAGAAATTGAATTAAGTGTTACAGATAGATTTAAGAACCGTTTAGTTGATGAAGGATATAATCCAAGTTATGGTGCTAGGCCTTTACGTCGTGCAGTTATGAGACTTTTAGAAGATAGTCTTGCTGAAGAAGTGTTATCAAATAGAGTTAAAGCAGGAGATAGTGCAGTTGTTGATGTTAATGAAAATGGAGAAATTAAGGTTTTATTGGGTGAAAAGTTAGAAATTAATAATTGAATTATTGCCAGGAACCAGATTTGAACTGGTGACACGAGGATTTTCAGTCCACTGCTCTACCAACTGAGCTATCCCGGCATTATTACTGTTAGAACTATAACAAATTCATATATAAATTGCAAATGTATACATGCTTGCAATTTAAAATACAATAATTTAATTATTGTATTTTTATATAATTTGTATTATTACTTTCTACATTTTGAAAACTTGTATTTTCTTTAAAAAATACAAGCTGACATGAACCAACAGGACCATGTCTATTTTTGGAAATAATTAAATCAACAATATTTTTGTCTTTGTTAAGCATTGCATGATCATTATTTTTTTGATAAAGCATAAGTACAATATCTGCATCTTGTTCTATTGAATTATGTAAAAGCAGATTATGACAAGTAAAGTAAATATAAGACGTCATTAATAAATCGTATACGATATTATGGTCATGAGATTCGATATAATATAATGATGAATATTGTAATATATGTTTTTTGAGTATTCCTAATTTTTTAACTAATAAACTTATTCTATTATTTTCTTTAAGCTTATTTACACTTAACCATAGATTGAGATAAAGACATTTATGATGATGTGTTAATTGAATGAATCCTTGTGTATAAGAAATGCTGAAAATATATTCATATGAAAAATGAATATTGAAAATCAAATTATTTTTTAAAATATTAGGTTGTATTATGTAAGTATTTAAAGTTTTTAATGTGTGTAAATGTTTAAGCAGGCTTGTAGCATATAACATGTATTTATACTTGTTTGTAATATTAATATTTATATTTTGATTAATACATCCACTTTCTTTTAAATCAGATAACAGAGGTTGTTTATTTATGCGTGTTTCTATACTACGATTCAATTGTGATAATGTTAGAACAGGTACATTTAAATATTGCGCCAATATTTTTAATTTTCTCGTAATATAATTGAGCTGTTGTACTCTGTTTACATTTATTAAATGATCAGCTTGTATTAATTGTAAGTAATCTATAATAATTAGACCGAGATCACTGATATCTTTAATCCAAATTTTAGAAATATATTCTATATAATCAATTGAAACATTTGGTTGATCATAGATATACATATTGCTACGTAACAATTTTTTACATGCGTCTTTTATTATTTTCCAATTATTGTTATAGATATAAGGGTTCAGTAAATTTGTATATGGTATGTTAGATGATATTGAAATAAATTTATTAATAATTTGTTTGCTAGACATTTCAAGACTAAAGATACATATGCTACATGTCGATTTTTGTAATATATTATATGCCATATTAATAGCAAAAGATGTTTTGCCCATAGAAGGACGAGCAGCTAAAACAATTAAATCGCCAATAGGTAGTCCATTAGTTAATTGATCTAAATCATTAAAGCCAGATTTGATAATTTGATTATTTGGTATAATTTTTTTACTTTTTGTATTTGTAATAATTTGCATATCATATATTAAATTTTTCATTAATTCATGAAAATTATTAATATGATTTTTAGGCATCTTGTCTACCGTAATATTTAAATAATGAGATGCTTTATTATATAGTATATGACCATTTATTTTTTTTATATAAGACAATTGAATAATATTATAGCCATACTGTATTACTAATCTTTTAATATAATTACTATTAAGGATTTCAATTAATTTATCAATATAAGTATTAGTATGGTTTGAATAAATAAAAATTTGACTTTGTTTCATTAACTCAATAATTTTTTTTATACCACCAATTTGATATAGATGATGACTATCCGATAAACTATATAATAACTCAATAGGATTTAATTTATCATTATGATAAATATTTAATAAATGAATATATATTAATTGATGAGATTCTAAAAAAAAAGATTCTATCTTTATATTATAAATAACTTTAGAAAAAATTAGAGGATTAATAAGAATACATCCTAATATTATTTCTTCGACTAAGTAATTTTGTGGTGGTGTTAAAGCTAGTTTGAGTGAAGGCATTTTGTGATTAAAAAAGTGACGTTGTAGAAAATCATATGTACTTTTTAGTCGAAGAAATATTTATTATTATAAATATTTCTTTATGGTATTTATGAAATAAATAATTATTTATATTAAATTTTAGATAATATTATATATTATTTGGTACAACTTGAAGAAGTAAATTACATGTTTCATTATCAATAAATTTAATTGTTAAATTGAATAAACCGATACTCTTAATTTCAGGGATTTTTATATCTTTTTTTTCTATTTTTTGTTTAGTTTGCTTAAGAATTGTATTAAGAATTTCTTTTTCATTAACACTGCCAAAAATATATGGCATGTTACCTATTTTTTTCGTTATATGAATTGCATCAATATTTTTTATAATATTTCTTTTATGTTTTGCATCAATAATTAAGCTTTGTTTTTTGTTATTAGCAATATTCTGAAACATTTGCAAATGTTTAATTTTTCCTTTTGTAGGTATTTCAACAATATTTTTTGGTATTAAATAATTAAATGCATATCCTTTAGATAATTTTATTATCTCTCCTTTATTGCCAAGTTTAGGGTATGCTTTTTTGACAATCACAGTTATATTTTTAGTCATAAATTACTTTATAAGATTTGAATTATTCTTATGTATTAATATAATAATATAATAATTAATTTAGTAAAACTATGAGCTTGTTTTAAGTATATATGTTTTTATTTCAAATTTTTTTAATAAATTTGAAATAGTGAATGATGTTATGACTTGATTACATGAAATAATAATTGTGTATGTAGTTGACCAAAATTTTATAAGGTCTATAGTTTGTTTTGCTTGAAAATATTGTTTGGGAATATTAATTGATTTATATGAGTGATATCTATGAAAATCTATTATATTTCTAATATCTATTATTATACAGTCTTTAATATTTTCTTTATTAATGTCTTGTATTTCTAATATGTTATGAATTTCATTGATTGAATTTTGTATAATATCATTTTTATTTTTTTGTTTTATTGGATGACATTTAACATAATGAAAGGATGACTCTAATAAATTATATTTCAACATATAACCATTTTTTATGTTGCCTATTCCAGTAATAATTTTAATTGTTTCAGTTGCTTGTAATATTCCAATTATTCCACTCATTGTACCAATGATACCATTATTTTCACAACTTAATTCTTGAAGATCAAGGTTTTTAGGATATATATCAATATATCTTAAGTTATTTTTATAATTAAATATGCTTATATGTCCATCATATTTATTAATTGCGCCGTATATATGTATTTTATGTAATTTATAACATATTTTATCTATTGTATATCTTGCTTTAAAATTATCTGTTGCATCTATTATAATGTCGTATTTCTTAATTATTTTGTTTCCATTTATTCTATTAAAATTGTAGTTGTATATTGTAATTTTACATTCTTGATTTATGTTTTTTATAAATATTTTTGCACAATTTGTTTTATTTTGTTGAATATTTTTGAAATTATATAAAATTTGACGATTTAAATTAGATATATTTATTTGATCATGATCCATAATACCTATGTTACCAATACCTGATGCAGCTAAATATAATAATGCTGGGCAACCTAAGCCACCCAGTCCAATGATTAAAATTTTTGTATTTTTTAATCTTTTTTGTCCATTAATTCCAATATTTTCTAAAATGATTTGCTGTGCATATTGTTTATATTCTGTATTATTTAAATTAGTAATATTTTTTTTCATGCGAATGAAGTGTATTAAAGTTTTTTATTATTTAAATTTAATTGTATAATCATATTTGTACGCCTTTAGTTCAGTTGGTAGAACGCAGGTTTCCAAAACCTGATGTCGAGGGTTCAAGTCCTTCAAGGCGTGTTTATGATATATATATTAATTACTTTTTCTTATTTAAAACTTGGAAAAATTATAAATTATATTTATAATTGGAATTTATATAGATATTACTTGATATAAAATTTAGTTAGTTTTTATTTATGTATAAGTTTTTATATAAAATTTTTTGTTAATTTATTTGTGGAATACTTTTATGGCTAAAAAGATAATTGGTTTAGTAAAATTAGCATTAATGGCTGGTAAAGCCACTCCTGCACCACCTGTTGGACCAGCATTAGGACAACATGGTGCAAATATTGTCATGTTTTGCAAGGAATATAATGCGAGAACAGCAGATAAGATTGGTTTAGTTATACCTGTTGAAATTTCAATTTATGATGATCGGAGTTTTTCATTTATTTTAAAAACTCCTCCAGCTTCTGTTTTATTAGCAAAAGAAGCTGGAGTGGATAAAGGATCTGGAACTCCTAATAAACATAATGTGGGTTCTATTTCGTATGCTCAATTAAAAAGTATTGCTGAAATTAAATTACAGGATTTGAATACGCAAAATATTGATAAAGCAATTTCTATAGTCAGTGGAACAGCTCGTAGTATGGGTATTATTATAAAAGATTGATAAAAAGGATTTTTTTAAATATGCGTAAACACTCTCGTCGTTTTTCTAATGTTATCCAAAAGATAGATAAACATAAATTATATTCACATTATGAAGCTTTAAATTTATTGAAAGAATTGTCAACAGTAAATTTTGTTGAAACTTTAGAAGCTCATATTGCATTAGGTTTAGATCCTAAATACGCAGATCAACAATTAAGAGCAACAGTAATTTTACCTAAAGGTACCGGTAAAAATGTGCGGGTTGCAGTAATTACTAAAGGGGATAAAATTAATGAAGCCTTATCTGCAGGAGCAGATATAGTGGGGTCAGAAGACTTGATTGAAGAAATTGTGCAAGGTCGACTAGATTTTGATAAATTAATTGCTACTCCTGATGTAATGTTATTAATCGCCAAATTAGGTAGAGTTTTAGGACCTCGTGGCTTAATGCCATCACCAAAAGCTGGCACTGTTACAATGGAATTATCCAATGCAGTTAGTGAATTTAAAAGTGGAAAATTAGAATATAGAGTTGATCGTACAGGTATTTTGCATGTTCCTTTAGGTAAATTAAGTTTTACAGTAGATGATTTAAATATTAATTTAAAAGCAATTCAAGACTCTGTTGATAAAAATAGGCCATCAGGTTCTAAAGGAAAGTATTGGAAATCTTGTTATTTATCTAGTACAATGGGACCATCTATTCCGATTAATATTTCTATATTAAGGGATAGTAAAGTAGAATAAAAGGTTTTCTTGTGATTTTTTAATAGCTTATTATTATTTATTTGTATCTTATTATTATTTTATATGTATGACGACAAAAATTGATAACATTATAGATAGTTTAAAGGAATTGACATTATTAGAAGCTGCTGAGTTAGTTAAGCAAATAGAAGAAGTATTTGATGTTGATGCTTCTATTTCTACATCTGCAGGTATTGCAATGATGCCTGCAGGTGCAGGAGCTGAGCAGTCTCCTGAAGTTGAAGAAAAAACAGAATTTGATGTTGTATTAGAAGAAATTACTGCATCTAAAAAAATTGCAGTGTTAAAAGTTGTTAGAGCTTTAACTGGACTAGGTTTAAAAGAAGCAAAAGAGTTGGTTGAGTCAGCTCCTAAAGTCTTAAAAGAGGCAACTTCTAAAGAAGATGCAGAAGAAATTAAAGCAAAACTAGAAGAAGCTGGCGCTAAAGTAATAGTGAAATAGTATTTTATAATTGATATTAGAAAATAAGCAATATGTGTTTGCTTATTTATTGATGTTATATATTGCGTATATTTAGAAGAAACCTAAAGTAATTGCTTTTGATAAAGGCATAGTAGCTCCTATTCCTAGCCAAATTGCTATAAATGTTCCAATAATAAATACTGTTGTTGCAATTGGTCTACGAAATGGATTTTGAAATTTATTAATGCTTTCAATGAAAGGTACTGTAATTAGTCCTGCAGGAACTGAGGCCATTGATAATACTCCAATTAATTTGTTAGGAATAACTCTTAATAAATTAAATGTTGGAAAAAAGTACCATTCAGGTAGAATTTCTAAAGGCGTAGCAAATGGATTAGCTGCTTCTCCTATACCCATTGGTTCTAAAATTGCTAAACCAACATTACATGCTATAGTTCCAAGAATTACTACTGGGAACATATAGAGTAAATCATTAGGCCATGCAGGTTCACCATAATAATGATGCCCCATGCCTTTAGCTAATTTAGCACGTAATTTAGGATCATTTAAGTCAGGTTTTTTTATAATAGACATATATATAATCTCCTTATTTCAAATATATGAATGGAATTTTTTAAAGAGGTCCTGAAATACCTTGTTTGCGAATCATTAAAAAATGCATGAGCATGAAAACAGCTGTTAATAGTGGTAATACAAATGTGTGTAGACTATAAAATCGAGTTAGTGTACTTTGTCCTACACTTACACTTCCTCTCAATAATTCTACAATCGTGCTTCCTACCACAGGAATTGCTTCTGGCACTCCTGTTACAATTTTTACTGCCCAATATCCTATTTGATCCCAAGGCAATGAATATCCTGTTACACCAAAAGATACTGTTAATACAGCTAAAATTACTCCTGTAACCCAAGTAAGTTCTCTCGGTTTCTTAAAACCGCCTGTTAAATACACTCGAAAAATGTGTAATATTAACATTAAAACCATCATACTTGCTGACCATCTATGTATAGATCGAATTAACCATCCAAAATTTACATCTGTCATAATATATTCCACAGATGAAAATGCTTCTGCTACTGTTGGCCTATAATAGAATGTCATAGCAAAACCACTGGCTACTTGTATTAAAAAAGATGTAAAAACAATACCACCAATACAATAAAAAATATTTACATGGGGTGGTACATATTTACTTGTAATATCATCAGCAATTGCTTGGATTTCTAAACGTTCTTCAAACCAATCGTATACTTTACCCATAAATATATCTTTGTTTTATTTGTATATGTTAAATGCATTTAGACTACTTGATGCTATTCTTATGAATTATTTTAAATTATAGCATTTATTTATTATTTATTTAATGTTTGTATAATTTAATTTAGTAAATATAGAAAGTTGACAAAAAAAGATTTTTGGATTAGCAGCAATTTATTTCTAGAATATTTGATAATTTTTTTTAATTTTAATATGTGAAATGTTTTATTTATTGTATTAATATTACTCCCTGTCATCATTGCAATATCTATTTTTCTAATTTTAAAAGGAATTTTTATAAATTCTTGATTTATGATGCCAAAGTATATGGATAATAATGTAACTAATTGTATTATTCTGTAATAAGTATTTTTTTGAATTAATATATAGTGCATCATCTTATGTGTATATAAAGTAAATTTATAGCTTGCAATATAGTATTTGAAAAAAGTTTTTGTAATATTTATATCTTTAATATGTATGTAAGAAAATCTAATAATATAAGTTTCTTTTAGTGCAGTCATTTTATAATATGATTTTTCATTTTGGAGACAATTATCTATATCTATAATATTATTTTTATGTAAAAGTGCTATTGGGCAAGATTCGTAATTTGAAAAAATTTTAGTTGTATATATTAAGCCACACAATATAATTATAGATTTCTCTTGTTTATTATTGTAAATTTCAATCATAGAATCATTCGTTTTTAAGTGATAGATATAAAAAGGTATATTACAAGTAAAGAAATAACTAATCCATTTCATTTATATTTTTTGATGTTATTTTATTGGAATTTATATAAATTATAATATATGCATAAGATATTAGTTTTAGATGATGACATAAATTTAAGAAACTCTATTAGTACTTTTTTGAATAATGAACAATTTTCTATTATATCTTTAGGAAGTGTATATGAAGTACTAATTTTTTTAAAAAAAAATTCTATAGATTTAATTATTGCAGATATTATGATGCCTGAGTTAGATGGTTATGATTTATTAATTATATTAAAAAGTTATTCCCAATATAGCTTGATCCCTGTTATATTATTGACTGCCAAAGGTATTACTTATGATAAAGTTAAAGGGTATAATTTAGGTTGTAATGTATATATCACAAAACCATTTGCGCCGCATGAATTATTATCAATAGTAAATAATTTAGTAAATATCAATAATCCTATACTTCAAAATAATCTCAGTTATAATCAAGAGTTTTCTAAAAAAAGACTCAATATCTCACTACCTAAATTTACAAATAGAGAAATTAGTATTTTAAATTTAGTAGTTAAAGGGTATACAAATAAAGAAATAGCTAATTCTTTGCAGTTAAGTATAAGAAATGTAGAAAAGTATGTAGGTCGTTTACTTCATAAAACAAATACTAGAAATCGAACAGAGTTAGTTAATTATATCTTAAATAATTCATCAAATTTTTTAAGGGCGAATGACGGGACTCGAACCCGCGAATGATGGAACCACAACCCATTGCCTTAACCCCTTGGCCACACCCGCCATGCTTTATATATTGTAGCTAATTATAAGTCTTTTTTTTATTTACGTCTACTAATATAATATATAAATAATCAATACTATAACAAAATGAGCAATTTATATTTTAAAGTTTTAATTAATGGTGAGCCATTTAATTGTTACTCATCTATGTCATTACAAGATATTTTAGTCTATTTAAATATTGATATACGTAGCGTAATTGTTGAATATAATCAAATAGTAGTTAATTATTTACAATTTAATCAAATATTAATGCGAGAAGGTGATAAATTAGAGATTATTACTATTGTTGGCGGTGGTTAAATATTTAGTTTTTTAGATAATGATAACCTACCTTGTTTAAAGTCAACATGTATTATTTTCACTTTTATTATTTGTTCTATTGAAAAGTTAATATATAAATTATGAATATAGTGAGAACCTATTTCAGAAATGTGTAGCAATGCAATAATATTATTTAATTCTAGAAATAAGCCATATTGCTTAATTTGTACAATTTTTCCATATACAAGTTCTCCTATACGAAATTTATGGCTTGACGATTGTAATATTGCGCTTTTATTACTTAAAATTATTTGGTTATTTTTTTCATCAATGATAAGGAGTTGACATTGAATATATTTACTATTGCGATAATTTTTTTGATTTGGCGATATATGTGAATTTGGTATAAAACTTTGTATATTTTCTAGATATGTAATAATGCCTCCTTTGTTTATTGATGTTACAGGTAATTTGAAAACAACTTTTTCTTTTTGTAGTTGTTTAATTCGTTTCCATGATTGCATATAATCAAGTCTTTTTATAGATAAAATTAATTGTTTTTTTATTTTATTGTATGTAAGAATAAAAAATTCTCTTGTCATATTAATCAAAAGATATTCATTTATAGAATACTGAAACTTGAGTGGTATTTCTTCTGTAGGTAAGTATCCTGCAAGTTGATCTCCAATATTAACTATAAATCCTTTAGTTTCTTTATATAATATTCTTCCAGCTACAATGTCTCCGGCATGTAAATTATATCTATATTTATCTAACATGAATTTAAAATCTGTATACATAAATTTTTAATTCTCACATATAAAATTCATTTGTATTTTTTATTGTTTTTATTTATTGTATATATTGAGAGTAAGCAAAGGTAATTGCGAATTTTATTACAAATTTGAGGAAAGTCCGGGCTCTAGTTAGATATACATTGCTATAAAAATAAATAGTATAAGTAATTATGAGGATAGTGCCACAGAAATATACCGCTTAAATTATATTTGAGTAAGGGTGCAAAGGTATGGTAAAAGCATACCAGAAATATTTTTATTATATTTGCTAGGTAAACCCCATGATAGAGCAAAGTAATTAGTATAATGCTAATACATATCTATATTTAGCTTTTCTTTACTATTTGATTAATGCTGCAAAACAAATATTTTTTGTCAAGATTAATAATTACCCTTTTTTATATAAAATTATGGTTTTATATAATTAAGAACAAAATCCGGCTTATGACTTGCTCTTTATATCTATTTATAGTTGTCTAAAATAGTGTTAATATCTTTATCAATTAATTGTAAGTCATTTTGATTAAGTGTTTTGCTATTTCCATTATACGTGATTCTTATGCCTATACATTTATTATTAATGTTAGTTATGTCTTTATATTGATTAAAAACTTCTACTTTATGAATTAATTGTTTATTAAGCTCATATATAAATTTTTTTATTTTTAGTATAGAATAATGTTTATTAACTTTAATTGATAGATCACGTGTAACAGATGGGTATATTGAATACTTATAAAAAATATATGATAAATGTGATTTTTGATTATAATCATTAATTAATTCATTTAAGTTGAATTCAAAGATATTAATAATTTGATTACAGGCAATATTTTTATATAAATTGCTATTAATTTGTCCTATTAACCCTATGATTTTATTGTTTAGTGCATTAATAATATATAACGTTTTGTTGATATCAAAATTGTTGATCGATAATTCTTTTTTTATTTTTTCATTATGATTAATTATTGGATCAAATGTAATTTTAAGTTGCATTTTTTCAAAAAATTGTTCAATTGTACCTTTTGCATGAAACCAATTAAGTTGGTGAGGTTTTGTATCCCATGATGTTTGTATGAACTGTGTATTTGCGAAAATTCCTGCGATGTGTATTTCTTCTATTTTTTTGTGTGTTTGTATATCTTGTTTAAATATTTTGCCTATCTCAAAAAACTCTGTATTTTCATTTTTTTGTTTGTAATTATATATTTTATTTTGAATTAAATTGTCAAGTAAATTATCTCTTAGGCATGATTGTTCTTCTAATAATGGATTATATAGATTAATTGTAGAATCTAAATTAGTTGTTATTAATGGCTTAATCTTTTTAAAATGACTTTTTTTGAGAGATAAGTTTATTACTTCATGTATACCAAGATCTCTAAAATATTTTCTTATATATTTAATAGTTGTATATTTTTTTGATGCGGAGCCTTTTTTATTAATATTTGGCAACTTATCTATAAAATTATGATATCCATATATTCTACCTATTTCTTCAATAATATCAATTTTGCGATATAAATCATTTAATCGATAATTTGGTATTTTTATTTTAAAATTTTTATTATAGTAATTATAATGAGGCTCGAGTTGTAATTGTTTTAATATAGTATATATTGTTTCTTTTGTTAAATATTTTGATTTTTTTGTTATAATAGGTCCTAATGTATATTGAATTAAATTTTTTTGAATATTTAAAAGATACTTTTTTTTATATATTTTTGTCTTATATAAATATGATTTACTAATATATGCATTACTAAAAGTTGCAATTAGCTGTATTGCTTCTTTGTAACCTTGCATATTATCGATTGTATTATATATATTTTTAATATCTTGACAATAATCATGACTATATATATAACTTAGTGCAATAATATTCTTTGAATTATTATTACATTCGAATTGATTATTTATTTGTGTATCATTGTTATTTATTTGTATTAAAAGATGCTTATTATATTGAAGTTCTTCATAATTTAATTTTTTATTGATTTTTATACTATTACTTAAATTGTTTATATGTAAATCTTGTATTGTTGTAATGTCAAAAAAATGTATTTTATGCCCCCATTTTATTGCTATATATTGTTGAATATCAATTATTAAATTTGTTGATTTTATATCATGTGCTTTTAAATAATTGATTAACCATTGTGGAGAAATATTGATTTGTATATTTATAATTTTATTAATTCTAATTTGACATAAATATTTGAGGGCTAGTTCATGGAAAATACTATTATCATACGTATCATATTGTTGTATTTTATGCTGGTTGATGAGTTTTTTATTTAAAATATAGCTTAATTCATTAGCAAGTCCAAATACAGATAATACATCCTGTCTATTAGCTGTTATTGTAATATCAAGAATATAATCATTTAAATCTTTATTATAATCAATTGTATCAATTTCAAAGCCTTTGATGGTTAATATATGTGTTAGTTGATTTATGTTAATATCATTTAAATCAAGGAAGTAATTTAAGCTTCGCCAAGAAAATTTCATTTTTTATTTATATATAATATTAATGAAAATATCCATAAATCTCACATGGATATAATTCAATGATTGTTAAATTAAATTTATGTAGCTTTAGTAAAAGCTAAATCATTATTTTCTGAGTATCTTTCCATAAATCTCATAAATCTGTCCCATTCTGCAGGACTTTTTATTATATATATACATTCAATGCCTTTAGGTTTTCCATTGGAAAATTTAGCGCTTACATCCGTAGTCATGAGTTCACCTTCTTCATCTTTTAAATACATACCTTGTATGTTGCCAGCTTCCTGCATATTTATTTGTATAATATCAGGATTATAAAATTTAAATGTTGCTGTACCTGTGCTACCATCTCTAGATCTTGTTAATTTAATTTCAGGTATAACTGTTTCATTGATACCATTTATAAATTGAATAATTGCCATATTTGATATCCTTTACTATTCATTAATATTCTTCTAATTAATATAAGAATTCTTATTATAGTTTATAATATTTTTTATAAAAAAATATTACTATAGTTAACTTTTATTATCTGGGGTGGGAGGATTCGAACCTGCGAATGGCGGAGTCAAAGTCCGCTGCCTTACCACTTGGCTACACCCCAACAAAATCATTGTAACAATGATTGATTCTAATTTGTCAAGTATGGTAATAAAAGTTATTGACTATATAGCACATATTGAATTTGATCTATAAACACTTCTAGTTTAATTGTTTGTTGGATATTAGATTCTAAATCTTTTATTGTAATATTTTGTTGATTTACTTCATTGTCTCCAATTATAATACATTTTTTTGCTCCAGAATTGTAAGCTTTTTTGAGTTGCTTAGAAAAGTTCGCACAACTTAAGTCTAATTCAAATTTTGTTTTTTGTGTTTCTAGTATATTGATTACTTTCCATGTATATTTTTGTGTATGTAGATTTTGATTTATTACATATACATAAGGGCAAATATTTATTAATTTTAATTGATTTTTAATTAAAATTATTAATCTTTCTATACCAATTGCCCATCCTACAGATGGTGTTGAGGGTCCTCCTAATTGTTCAATTAGTGAATTATACCTTCCGCCTCCGCATATAGTATCTTGACTGCCAAGTTCTTTTGTTTTAATTTCAAAAGCAGTATCATTGTAGTAATCTAATCCTCGAATGAGATTATAGTTAATAGAGTAGGGGATAGATAGTGATTCTAATAATTCGCAAACATTATCAAAATATTTTCTAGATTCAGTGTTTAAGCAAGATATTAGTTTAGGTGCATCATAAATTATTTCTTGTGTTCGACTATTTTTACTATCTAGAATTCGTAATGGATTGGTATGAATTCTTGCTTGTGAGTCTGTATCTAGATCTTTTATATATTTTTCTAAGTAATTTATTAATATGCTTTTATATTGTTCTCGTTCTTCGATTTTACCAATTGAATTAATTTCCAATTTATATTGTTTATAGTCCAGTGTATTTAATATAAGTATTGCGAGTCTAATTACCTCGACATCAGCAATTGGATTATTGCTTCCAATACATTCTATACCTAGTTGATGAAATTGCCTTTGTCTTCCAGTTTGTGGTCTTTCATATCTAAACATTGGACCAAGATACCATAATCTATTAATGCTATTATGATTATACATTTTATTACTAATAAATGCTCTTGCAATACTTGCAGTGCCTTCAGGTCTTAGCGTAATTTTTCTTTGACTTTGATCAAAAAAATTGTACATTTCTTTATTTATGATATCTGTATCATCTCCAATAGTTCTATAAAATAATTCAGTATTCTCTATAATAGGTGTTGTAATTTCATTATAGTTACAGGTAGATAATATTGGAGTAACAATATCTCGTAGGTATTGCCATATTATACTTTCTTCTGGCAATATATCTTTTGTTCCTCTTAATGGTTGCATAATATGATGTTTTTCTTATCATTAAATATGTTATATATTAGTAATATTTATATGCATATTTATACCGGGCAAGGAGGGATTCGAACCCCCGACACCGTGGTTCGTAGCCACGTGCTCTGATCCACTGAGCTACAAGCCCTTTTTACAATAAGATTATATCATTAATATCTTAATTTATATTATTAAAAATATATTATTAAATTTTTTAAATATCACTTTATGAGTAAAACAATTTTATATCAAGATCACGCACGTAAAGCTCTCGAAAAAGGTATGGATATACTTGCAGAAGCTGTTGCAATTACTTTAGGCCCTAAAGGAAGAAATGTTGTTTTAGAGAGAAAATTTGGTTCTCCACAAATTGTTAATGATGGGGTAACAATAGCAAAGGAAATAGAATTAAAAGATTTTATTGAAAATACAGGTGTTGCTCTAATTAGACAAGCTGCTTCGAAAACTAATGATGTAGCAGGAGATGGCACAACAACTTCTACTGTTTTAGCTCATGCGATTGTTAAGCAAGGCTTAAAAAATGTTGCTTCTGGTGCCAATCCTATTAGTTTAAAGAAAGGGATTGAAAAAGCGGTAAAGTTTGTAGTTTCTAAAATTTCTGAATATTCACGCCCTGTAAATGATATACTGAGTATTACTCAAGTTGCTTCTATTTCTGCTGGCAATGATTATGAAGTCGGTGAAATGATTGCAAGTGCAATACAGACAGTTGGTCAAGAGGGGATTATTTCTTTAGAAGAGGGACAATCAACTATAACAGAGCTAGAAATTAAAGAGGGCATGAAATTTGATAAAGGCTTTATTTCACCATATTTTGTTAATGATTCATCAAGAATGGAGGTTGTTCAAGAAAATCCTTATATTTTCTTAACAGACAAGAAAATCACTTTAATTCAACAAGAATTACTGCCTTTATTAGAGCAAGTAGCGCAAACAGGTAAACCTTTATTAATTGTTGCTGAAGATATTGAAAAAGAAGCACTAGCTACTATGATTGTTAATAAGTTAAGAGGTATTATTAATGTTGTTGCTGTTAGAGCACCTGGTTTTGGTGATCGTCGAAAAGCACTTCTTGAAGATATGGCGATTTTGACTGCAGGTCAAGTATTTACTGAAGATACTGGTTTTACATTAGATAATATTAATTTGAATCAATTGGGAAGAGCACGTAAAGTTACTATTACTAAAGATTCTACTACAATAATGGCTAATATTGATCAAAGTGTAATAAAAGTTAGATGTGATCAACTTAAAAGACAAATTGAGATTAGCAGTAATAGTTATGAAAAAGAAAAATTACAAGAAAGATTAGCAAAATTATCGGGAGGTGTTGCTGTTATTAAAGTTGGAGCAGCTACAGAAACAGAAATGAAAGATAAAAAATTACGCTTAGAAGATGCAATTAATGCAACTAAAGCTGCTATTGAAGAAGGTATTGTTCCAGGAGGTGGTTCTACTTTAGTTCATTTATCTGAATATTTAGATGTATGGTCAAAAGAAAATTTAGTTGATGAAGAATTAGTTGGCGCATTAATTGTTAAAAAAGCTTTATTATCTCCTTTAATGCGTATAACAGAAAATGCAGGTGTCAATGGTGCAGTAATTGCAGAAAAAGTAAAGCATTCTAATTTTTCCATTGGTTATAATGCAGATCAGGATTGTTTAGTTGATATGTATACGAATGGTATTATTGACCCAGCTAAAGTAACACGTTCTGCATTACAAAATGCGTCATCTATTGCATCTATGATATTAACTACTGAGTGTATTGTTGCAGAAAAATTAAGTTAGTAAATAATAAGTAAGATAAAATATATTTATTTTTTGGTTAATTAAATATATGATATATAGATTTATGAGTGCAATATCATCAATTTTGAGTTGTTTATTAGCTGTATATGATTGATATTGAGTATAATCATTACTATGAAGATGATAAAATTTTTTTATATATTGATGTAATAATTTTTCTGTTTTGAGTATATGTTGAATAAGTTCAGAAAAATTTTTTTGATTAATTATTTTATATAAATTATATATCATAATAATCATCTGTATATATGAGTATTTTTCTTGGTATTTATAAAAAATGTTTATCGTACTTAAACTGTGAAAACCTGTTGAATATATTTTTTTATTTTTCTTGAAATATTGACAATAATCTTCAGTAATGTATAAATTTAATACTTCTAAACTTATTAATAAGTAGTAAATTTTTTGAGTATATTTATAGTTAAAATAGTGTTTTAGCATACTAGAAAATCTTGAGTAGTATTTTTATAGTAATAAATGATTAGTAAAGACAATATACTGCCTTTAATAATCATTTATAATTCTAGTTACTTCCTGCAAAAGTAAATTCTGGGAATTGTTCTTGTGCTTGTAACAAAGATTTATTCTTTCCTCTTTCTTGCCAAAAATTAATAATTTCAGTAGCTTGATTTAATAATTCGATCTTGTCCTTATCTGATATCCATGGCTTTGAGTCTAATTCTGTTTTTAGTTGCTCCCAGGCATCATTTCTAGGCCAAAAAAAATATGATGTTAATGGACTATGAGTTTTTCCGACAATATGATCAACTGCTATGGCAATATTATTATCAAGCCATAAAATTTTAAACGTAAATTTATTCAAATTAATTTCTCCATTTCAAAATTAGAAGACAATACAAGTTTTATGTTAGTTCTTATTAAGTTGTTTATTAAACAAATATTTAACTATTGATGTTAATTGTGCTCCTTGCTTGATTCTATACTGTATAGATTCTATTTTGATTTTTGTTTCTTTAGTCATTGGATTATAAAAACCTAATTCTTCAATAGCTTTTCCATCTCTTCGTTTTTTGCTATCTATAACGATAATTCTATAACTAGCATTCTTTTTTCTACCTAATCTTTTTAATCTAATTTTTAGCATAAAATTTTTTCAAATAGTTCTTTATATATAATTTTATTATAAAATATTTTTAGTTATTAAATATATCTTCATATTTATGTTATTGATTCAATTCTAATATTATTAAAAATAACAGTTAAGCATTGCAAGAAAATAATTCCTAGCATTGGAGACATATCCATTCCAAAAATCATTGGTATTGTACCTCTAAATAATTTTAAATATGGATCTGTGAGTCTATTTAATGAACAAAAAGGTTCATTGTACCAGTTTACTGTTGGGAACCAAGCTAAAGACAACTTAAGTAATATTAGAATTAAATAAATTTCAGAAAAATTTGCTATGGATGTAAATATTAGATTGCATGATTGTATAATAATAGTCATTGTCAAAAATGTTATAAACTATATAAAAAAAATTTAATTTTTGTAGTAATTAGATATTAATTATATATAATCTTAGTTGTATATAAATTAATTTCATTATAATACTGACTAATTTTTTCTAGTATTTGATTAGTACATGTAATACATGCTATTGTAATTTGTTTTTCTTTAATTTTCATGTCATGTTGAATATTTTGAATAGTTTTTATTATAGTATCTTCTGTTAAAAAATTTTCTACTATTAGAATGTTAGTTTTATCATTAATATCATATTGGTGTATTTGATTTGTATAATTTTCATTATTATTGCAATTAGTAATATAGGTGTGTGGAAATTTATTATATATTTCTGTTAATAAGTGAAAATTTTTAACCATGTTTGTAATAATATAGTTTTTTTGTTGATAATCCATGACTGATATATGTTTAATATAATCTAATTTATTGATATAAATATTTGTTATGTATATCAATTTACGCAGTATTTCATATATTATAAATAACATTATCTTAGATTCACTGTCATCTTGAGTTGATTCACTTTTTAAATGATTTTTTTTAATATTATGGCTAAAAATTTTTATAATTGGATGAGAAATTATATATATATTTAATTTCATGTATATGATTAGTTTTTTTTAAGTAATAGTTATAGTTCAATGAATATAGACTTAGTTTATTAGATATGAAAATAACTATTTTTAATAATTATTAGAGAATAGTTATTAAAAATAGTTTATTGATTTTTATGTATATTAATATGATTGCTTACAGTTTGTTTAATCTAAGGGTCTCATAGATAGTACTGCTTCATTTTCTCTGTTAATTCCTTTTTCAAATCCTGCTGCAGCAGCTCTTGCACGGCCAGCATGCCATAGATGTCCTATGAATAAAAAGAATCCTAGGAAAAAGTGTGAAGTTGTTAACCAACTTCTTGGAGATACATAGTTTACTGAATTAATTTCTGTTGCAACACCTCCCACAGAATTTAATGAGCCTAATGGTGCATGTGTCATATATTCAGCAGCTCTTCTTTCTTGCCATGGCTGGATATCATTTTTTACTTTATTTAAGTCTAGACCATTTGGGCCTCTTAGAGGTTCAACCCATGGAGCTCGTAAATCCCAAAACCTCATTGTTTCTCCACCAAAAATAATCTCTCCACTAGGTGATCTCATTAAATATTTACCTAATCCAGTAGGTCCTTGTGCTGACGCTACATTAGCTCCTAATCTTTGATCTCTTACTAAAAATGTGAAGGCTTGTGCTTGAGATGCTTCTGGTCCTGTTGGTCCATAAAATTCGCTAGGATAAGCAGTGTTATTATACCATACATAATTTGATGCAGTTAATCCCATAATAGATAAAGCGCCTAAGCTATAAGAGAGATATGCTTCTCCTGACCATACGAAAGCACGTCTAGCCCATGCAAATGGTTTTGTTAATATATGCCAAATTCCGCCAGCTATACATACTACACCGATCCATACATGACCACCAATAACGTCTTCCATGTTATCAACGCTTACAACCCAACCATCCCCACCAAAAGGCGATTTTAAAACATATCCAAATATAACAGATGGGTTTAAAGTAGGATTATTTATAATTCTTACATCACCGCCGCCAGGTGCCCAAGTATCATAAACACCACCTAAGAATAATGCTTTAATTACAAGTAAAAATGAACCAATTCCGAGAAGAACTAAATGAATTCCTAGAATTGTTGTCATTTTATTTTTATCTCTCCAATCATATCCAAAGAATGGGAAAGATTCTTCTAAAGTGTCAGGGCCAATTAACGAGTGATATAATCCTCCGAATCCTAGTACTGCAGATGAAATTAAATGTAATACGCCAACAACAAAATATGGATAAGTATTTACAATTTCTCCTCCAGGACCAACGCCCCATCCTAATGTTGCTAAATGCTGCATTAGAATAAAGCCTTGTTCATAAAGTGGCTTTTCTGGCACAAAATGAGCAACTTCGAAAAGTGTCATTGCACCAGTCCAAAATACCATTACTCCTGCATGAGCTACATGTGCTCCTAATAGTTTGCCAGATACATTAATTAGTCTAGCATTACCAGACCACCAGGCAAAACCTGTTGACTCTAAGTCTCTTCCACCTACAATATTATTATTAAAGGGCGTTTCCACGTGGTAAAACCTCCTCTGGGAATATAAAGTTTTCGTGTGGCTGGTCTTGTGCAGCCATCCATGAACGAATTCCTTCATTCAGTAAAATATTTTTAGTATAAAATGTTTCAAATTCAGGATCTTCAGCAGCTCTTAGTTCTTGAGATACGAAATCATAAGCTCTTAAATTTAGTGCTAAGCCAACTATACCAAATGCACTAGTCCACATTCCTGTTACTGGTACGAATAACATAAAAAAATGTAACCATCTTTTATTGGAAAAAGCTACGCCAAAGATTTGAGACCAAAAACGATTAGCTGTTACCATTGAGTATGTTTCTTCTGATTGAGTAGGAGTGAATGCTCTGAATGTATCAGCTGCATCTCCATCTTCAAATAAAGTATTTTGTACAGTTGCTCCATGAATTGCACATAGTAGAGCGCCACCTAAAATTCCTGCTACTCCCATCATGTGAAAAGGATTCAGTGTCCAATTATGAAATCCTTGAAGAAAGAGCAAAAATCTAAATATAGCAGCTACTCCAAAGCTAGGAGCAAAAAACCAACTTGCTTGACCTAATGGATACATTAAAAATACTGATACAAATACTGCAATTGGTCCAGAAAAAGCAATAGCATTATATGGCCTAATTCCAACTAGACGTGCAATTTCAAATTGTCTTAAACAAAAGCCAATTAATCCAAATGAGCCATGTAAAGCGATGAAAGCCCATAGACCTCCAATTTGACACCATCTTGTAAAATCGCCTTGTGCTTCAGGCCCCCATAATAAAAGTAATGAATGACCCATACTATTAGCAGGAGTAGATACAGCTGCTGTTAAAAAATTGCATCCTTCTAAGTAAGAACTTGCTAAACCATGTGTATACCATGATGTTACAAAAGTAGTACCTGTTAGCCATCCTCCTAATGAAAGATATGCACAAGGAAATAATAGTAAGCCAGACCAGCCTACAAATACAAAACGATCTCGTTTAACCCAGTCATCAATTAAATCAAATCTGCCACGATTTTTTTCTTGTCCGATTGCAATGGTCATAAATGTGTCTCCAAAGCAAAATAATTAAGTAATTTAAAATTTTCTAAGTATTGTTTATCATCTATCTTATAGCTTTATAATAGTAGTAGTATTTTAACTTTACTTTTCTTTACGGTTACTTAATATTATAAATATAATTCTAAATTAAATATATATGATTTTATAAGTATTTATATTTAGCTCTCTAAGTTAATGAATAAATATATTATAATACATATGTATATTTTTTATAAATAATAATAAAATTATTATGACTTGAAATGATAAAAGATTTATTGAAATATATATTTAAGCATTTTTTAATGTATCAGCTATTCTTTGGAATAGATATCCAGTGCCACGAGCTGTCAAAATGAGATCTGGATTGCCAGGGTCATCTTCTAATTTTGCTCTTAGTCTTGAAATATGTACATCAACAACTCTTGTATCAACATGCCTTTCAGGAGTATATCCCCATACTTCTTGTAGTATAGATGATCTTGAAAAAGCTTCTCCTGCTTTACTAATTAATAGTTCTAGTAAGCTAAATTCCATGCCAGTCAATCTTACTCTTTCATTATTTTTATATACTTGTCTTTTATTTGTGTCAATTCTTAAAAAGCCAATACTTATAATACCAGATGTTGGGATGGAATTATTTATAGATGTTTTATCAACTCGTCGGAGTACAGATCTAATTCTTGCTTCTAGTTCTTTAGGTGAAAATGGCTTAACTACATAATCATCTGCTCCTAGCTCTAGCCCAGTAATTCTATCTGAAACATCTCCTAATGCAGTTAACATAATAATAGGAACATCTGATTCTTTACGTAATTCTTGACATACTCCGTATCCATCTAATTTAGGCATCATCACATCAAGTACAACTAAATTAGGATACTCTTTACGAAAAATACTCAAAGCTTCTTCTCCATCAGCTGCACTAATTACTTCATATCCAATCATAGATAGTCTTGTTTCTAAAATTTGACGAATACTTGTTTCATCATCAACAATTAGTATTTTTTCTTTTTGATTATCCAATATGAAATTATCCTCCTTGTTTATTTATTCTTTTTAATACTTAGTTAATAAAGCTTAAAACTTTATGTATATTTTAGTTTTTATATAATTTATATATTTAGGGGTTGACAATACTATATTAAACAAAGTATTCTTTTTTCAACACCAAATTTATTTAATATATTTAATAGCTAAAGATTAATTAAATTAATTAAATAGATGAAATTCTGGACACTACGGAGAGTTTGATCC